ACGGTCTCGAATTTCTTAATAGCAGTATCTATTCGAAACGAATTCTCTAGCATTTGACTCCTTATCACCGAAGAGTTTAGTCGTACACTTGAAAGATAGCCCAGAAAATAGAAGGGATGATTATATAATTGCTTTATATGGATCCTGGCCGGTTGAGACCACAAGTCAAAATGACATTGCCAAAAGTTGACAAGGTGAGATTTCCATTTCTTTATCAGAAGATGAGCCCCCCTTGAAGCCAGAATCGATTTTCCTTGATATCTGACATAATGCATAAAAGGGTCTTTGAACAACCATAGGGTTTTCTGAAAATCGTTACAAAGCACTACTACAAGATATTCTATTTTTGCATAGAAATGTGTTCGCTCAAGAAAGGATCCAAAAGATTTTGATCGTAAATGAAAGGGTTGTTTACGGAGAAAAATGAATATGAATTCACATTCATATACATGAGAATTAGAGAGGAACAAGAAGAATCTTTGATTCTCTTTTGAAAAAAGGGAAATGGATTTTTTTGAAGTAATGAGACTATTTGAATTCCAATACTCGTAGAGAGAGAGTCGCAATAAATGCAACGAAGGAGTATCTTGTATCCAAGAGTGAAGAGTTTGAACCAAGATTTCCAGATGGATGGGGTGGGGTATTAGTATATCTGACACATGATTTAAATGTGATAACTTGTCCTCGAAAAAGGGAAATATTGAATGAATAGATCGTAAATTATGAGATTTTGCTATTTCTTTTTCTTTTAGGGAAGATACCAATCGCAGCGAGAATGGAATTTCCACAACGACTGCAAAACCCTCCGATATCATTTGAGAATCAAAATGATTGTTGTGCCCAACGAATCGATTTTGATTAGAATCATTAACCGAAATAATCAAACGATTCTGTTGATGCATTCGAGTAATTAAACGTTTCACAATTAGTGAACTGGATTTATTGTCATGATCTAAATTTTCCACCGGTTCATAAAGAATCGATCCATTTAAAGCATGACCATGAGCAAGCGCGTAGATATATTCCTGAAATAGAAACGGATATAGGAAGTATTGTTGCCGAAATCCATCCATTTCTAAATATCCTTGTAGTTCCTCCATTTCCATTTGAAATTACACTTGAACCAAATGGGGGATTTCTTGAGTTATCAAATAATACATAGTACGATACGGTCAGAACAAGGTATATAGTAAGAAAAGAATAGATACCCCGGAGCCAGAAAGGACAATCAACGGATCCTATTTCCATCCAATTTATTTATGTTCGTTATAGTTACAAGAGATGGTTAGAAATCCTTTATTTTTACAACCCGATCACTCTTTTGACTTTGGAATAATGAATTTTGATCAGTATACCGTTTCTTCTACACATTCGTCTCCACTACATAATAGAGAACATAATAGAGAATAGTTAGGATTCATAAAAAAAAAGGAATTGATGATCCACTCACAAGAGAACCCTTTCCCACATCAGGCACTAATATATTTTTAACGTCTAATTAGATCGGGTAATCATTCGAATTAAGAACAAACAGAAGCTCGTTGCTTTTGGTTTCCCTATAATTGGAGCTATAGGGCTCTATCCATTTATTCACTCGACCCAACTTGAATTGATTTGACCCCTTTCCAAGAAAAGAATCAAAACAAGATTTTGTATCGATCCGTTAAGGATGAAGTATTCTAAGAGTTCTCCATTGATACGACATGCTGTTTTTTCCTTTCATTCCCTTTCAGGATCAGTCGTGGTCTTACAAACTCTACCAATGGTATGGACGAATCCGTTGCTTCATCAAAATGTGTAAAAGACCATAGCCGCACTTAAAAGCCGAGTACTCTACCGTTGAGTTAGCAACCCATATAAATAGGGTGTGTAGATACGATCGGAATAAAAAATAAATAAAGAGATTCGATTGCCCGACCTCGTCAAAACATTGAACTAGCAACAGATCAAAAAGAAAGATTTGATGATCAATTGTGAACATAAAAATGAACAGAGATCAGATGAAAATACAACAGATTCTGGGATAAATTATAGAGAAAATCTAAATAAATGTAAAAATTTATAGACTACCCATACTCTATTTTTTTTTTTTCATTATATTAACTAAGATACTTCTTGTGTCACAACGAAATTCACGAACCCATCGTTTGAGTGAAATAAAGAAACAAACTTATGAAATGTGGATAAATAGATCTATTTATCCACGATCGAATTATATTTGTTCGATACACCATTGTCAATATGAATTGAATGTTGAGAAAACCAATTCAATAAATAAAACAAGGACTTGTGTTGGAGTGACACTACAACATAGATAAGGGATGAAGTATGAGTGGGGAAATAAATAAGGAATTCCGGTAGGAAAAAAATGTCGGGTTTATTCAATATTTATTCAATAGAGGTACAATAAGCAAGATTGACCTTTTGTTTGTTGGTGGAGTCCCAACGAAAACCATCTGATTGATGGTAATCCCATAATTTCCCAGTTATTTCATCTATTCACTCAATCTTTTTTCTATCTGTCTCATATCAAGAGAAGATATTTTTTTTTATAGTTCTATGATACGGGGTCATGTGAGAGCAACAATGAATAGAGAATAGAGAAAAAAAATAAGGAATGGTGGAGAAACAATTAGACAAAGCTAGATACTGGGCACCCCCCCCCCTTTTTTTTTATTTCATTAATTTCATTTGATTAATTCGAAATTCCTTAAATACCTCCGCCTTCTTTGAAATATCATGAACAGTTCCTGTAGGTTGAGCGCCTTTTTCAAGGAAATATAGAATAGCGGAAACATTTGAATAAGTTTGGTTCTTTATCGGATCGTAAAAACCCACTTTACGAAGATCTCTTCCCTCTCTTCGGGATCGAACATCAATTGCAACGATTCGATAGATGACTCATTGGGATAGACATAAATGAACAACCCCCCCTAGAAACGTATAAGAGGTTTTCTCCTCGTACGGCTCGAAAAGAATGATTCGAATTTATGTATTGTAGTGGCAAATAGATCCACAAAATCATCAATTAGACTATGATTTGAGTCATTTTTTTTTGTTCTTCCTTCCTGAAAAAAAAAAAAAAAGAAATCTCATTCGTACTCATAACTCAAGTTGGGTAATTCTCAAAGAGCTCGAAGGGAAATCCTTAAACATTTATTGAGCCGTCTCTAACCTCTTTTGTTTGTCTCGCCTAGAATCGATTTTATTTCTTCCCCATTCTGATCTAGTTGTTGAGACAATTGAAAACGGTGTTTCCTTGTTCCGGTATCCTTTATTTTATCTTTGCTTTGAATCCTTGGGTTTAGACATTACTTCGGTGATCCTTAATTGTTTCAAAAGGGTAGCAACATACCTTTTGTTATTTCGTTCTATGGAAACGATTGATTCCCCTGTGATACACTTTTGATCGGAATTGGTAAAACTATTTCGACAAATTCATTTTCTTTTTTTTTTTACTTGTTCGAACTTGATCCTTTCAATTTCTATACCGAAGATATACTTACGAAGTTGTTCCAACTTATTGATTGGCATTAACCCTAGATCCTTCTCTCTGCTAAATGAACCAATTCTTTATGCTCGAGCTCCATCATGTGCTATATTATAATTATATTATTTTATTACAACCCCAAAATTGGGGTCCTAGTGGAATAGAACAAACTATGTCGAGCCGAGAGCATCTTCTTTGATATATAAAATGGTGGGTACAAGAATCCACAGCCGATAATGTCCTTCAAGTCGCACGTTGCTTTCTACCACATCGTTTCAAACGAAGTTTTACCATAACATTCCTCTAATTTTGGACCGGTATGGAATTGATTCAATATGGAATCATGAATAGTCATTGGCTCAATCGGTATATAGTATATGAAGTCCTCCATACTTTCATTTTCATAGATGGATCTGGAGAAGTCTCAGCAAGAATATAATTTAACCCCATAAATGAAACACATTTTTAAAAAACACGAAGAAATGCGTTGCTTAACACTTCTTTACATCTTCAACAGATTGTTAGGGATGATGAATCATGAAAGATCCAATTCTTTCTCAAACAACTAAAACTAAAGAAGGGTCTTTAATTAGATTACCGATACCGGAACAGAATGAGTCATTAACCAAATAAGCTATTCCAATGACCGGGAAAGATCGCAAGTGACTCGATAGGATAGATTCACCAATGTCACACTTCTTCGAGTAGAAAGAATTTATAAGGAATCATAAAAAACAATTTCAAGAATTTCCTACTTCGACATCATTACTGGAAATAAGTTTTCCAGTAAAGACTGAATTGAATCTCTAAATCCATCAACAAGTCGGTACAACGAGGATCTAAAAATGTTTAGCAGATATCTGATTAATTAAATCAGACGCGAATTTGATCATCATAAGAGACCTCTATGTTTCCTTTCCGATTGAATCATCAATAATTTAAACCAGATAAATGGGTCATGAAACAAATCCAATTGTTTTGTTTTCTTGGGGATGGATAGAAGGGGCTCATGAAAGAAAAAATGAAGGTCGGTATTCTTTCAGGTATTCTTTCATCTGATTTTATCGTATTCATCAGATACACCAAACAAGTGTTACCGGGGGTAATCGTGGGTATTTAAGGGATCGCAGATCTTTTTCGCCAAAACTGAAACACCGGTGTCACTGATCACTGAAATAGAACAATAACAATACATATAGGCATGGTTCATTTTCTACAGATTTTTCCTTACTTCAGATTCAGGAATCTTTCCATAAAGTAAAGTGAATGTATGAATCTCCCCCCTCCCCCAACTGATCGCTACATTGATTTCCAATTATTCATTGGAGCCAAATCAAATACAAAATAAAAGAAATTAGGTCCAAAGAAAATAATCTGTTCCGTATTGAATTTTCTTGTTTGTTAATAAGATCCGGATGACAAGGGTCTTGAAATTGATACCTTCCTTTCCTTTGCGGATTAACTCATATCGACACGAATTCCATGGGGATCATGAATCATATCCAAAGCCAATTTAAAAGGATCTTCTTATGGGATGCTATCCTGTCTTGTATAAGTACAAAGCAAAATGGGTTCATATCAATTCGTTGTTACTATTTTGTTTGATTTTGTCCCACCCCAGTCTCAGGAGCTTTAATTCCATCGCTGGAATTAATACCAAGAACCCCCCCGTTTTTTAGGATTCAGGATCCACATAGAATTAGTCATTTTGTCTACCCTATCTTTATTTATATTTACTTTAGGGAAGGTCGAGACTTCTCTTTTATTTCGCATTTCGACTCAGAATGCATCATGTGAGAATCCAAATATCATAGATATGGGACATAAAGTTTATCCAAATGACTAACTAACCTTCAATATGAATATGGGCGAGGGGGCGAACATACGCTGAATGGCCCACCCAGTTTTTTTTTTGAATTTCACTTTGATCTTTGTTCCCATCCTACCTATATCAAAAAAGATATTTATTTCCATCCACATGTCATTGATACTCGATCCGTTTGTTTGTGAGAAACAAAATCGAAAGGGAAGATATGATTCTATAGAAGAATCATTAGAAATCACAAAGAAAGATTGGATCACATTGTATCCAACATTACACCCTTAAACAGAAGATTCTTAAAAAGAACAATCTTTGTTATGATAGAATTGGTCTGGGACGGAAGGATTCGAACCTCCGAGTAACGGGACCAAAACCCGTTGCCTTACCACTTGGCCACGCCCCATTTTTATTTCTATTCGACACCGATAAACACTAATATCGGTATTGGTTGTTCGTCAATTCCAGCCCCAATATCTATTGAATTGGTTGTTGCTATGATTTTACACATGTAGATGTAGAATCAAAATGAATTTATTGATCATTACATATAATTCAATTAAGATATTGTATGTAAGGTATGATTCCTTCTATTCTCATTTGAGAATTGAAGGATTTTTGATTGAGGGAGTTCAAAGAAAAAGAAATATTTTGCGGCCTACTTTCCCTTCTTTCTTCATTTTCCCCTTATATCAATAACCCAATAATAATGAAATTTTCTCCAAGAACAAAATGTTTGTTATGCTTAATATCTTTAGTTTGATCTGTCTTAATTCTGCCCTTCATTCGAGTAGCTTTTTCTTCGCCAAATTGCCCGAAGCTTATGCTTTTTTCAATCCAATCGTAGATGTTATGCCAGTCATACCTGTGCTCTTTTTTCTCTTAGCCCTTGTTTGGCAAGCTGCTGTAAGTTTTCGATGAGATCTTTAATACTGTCTTAGAAACATTCATGATTTATTCGATAAAATAAAAATTCTATTCTTAAGAATTGATAAGATCAGATAATGAACCCTCGACTCAAACATGGAAATTCTTTTGGATAACCGAGATGAATCGGAATCACCTCATTTCTTCATTCCTTCTGGGGGTCGAAGACCCTATGTATGGTCCCTACAATACCTAATTGTAGGTATGAGAGATCATTTTGTTAACGAAAGAATCAGAATCTTATTACAAATTCATTCCTGCAAATTCCTTATGTTTTCTAGAAACCGCTTCTTTTCTTGGTGTCAAAACGGAATATGTGGTACAAAAATGGAGAATCTATTCCCCTATTTCCCCCAAAATGATCTTGGAGATTGTGTAATGCTTACTCTCAAACTCTTCGTTTACACAGTAGTGATATTCTTTGTTTCTCTCTTCATCTTCGGATTCCTATCTAATGATCCAGGACGTAATCCTGGACGTGATGAATAAAAAAATCAGGGGTTTTTCCTTGCTCGATTTCTGAATTTTCTTAGGATTTTCTTTCTCCATTCCATACATTTAACTATGAGAAAGGGGGTTAGAGATTTTTTCGAATTCGAAAGGGAAATATCAAGTGATCAGAAGAAACGGAGAGAGGGGGATTCGAACCCTCGGTACAAATAATTCGTACAACGGATTAGCAATCCGCCGCTTTAGTCCACTCAGCCATCTCTCCTAATTTTAAAAGGATAATTCATATGTGACGCGTGAAATAAAGGTTGATAAAAGTTTTTCCTTATCTTTCTTTATTCTATAAATATAGACGAATTTGATCAATCATCAATTCCCTTTAGATAATGATTCGAAACAGATATCTCCAATAGAAAGAGTCCCTCTTTGATTTCGTCCGAAAAGTTCTTTCTTTTATTCCCCCGGCCTGGCCAGTACCTAGCCAGGCCATTCCTTGTTCCAATGAATCATAGATCAAATGATTTATTTGATTTGAAAACGAAAATGCTTGTTATTGAAGCAGCAACAAGGCTATTTCCATTCCTATGATAGGAGTGTCATTTCTTATTATGTTTTTCCTTTTCTCGATTTACTTAAATGGAATAAAAAAAACATATTTTTTTTCTATTATAATAGAACTCATATATTTCTTCAAAGAACATGTTTGAACCTGAACCCTTGAGTCCACAACCAAAACAATAGGATTTTTCACTCGATCCAATCGACCCGAATTCATAAGATTTGGCAGTTGAATGAATAGGAAAAGGAGTAGCTT